CCACTTCTTGGTATAGATTTTGCCATATTTTATCATTTCATAAATATAAGTCCGAGATATATGGATATATCCATTTCATGTCAAAACAGATCCTTTATTTTGATTTGTTCATCGGTTCCTTTATAGAGTCCCTTTTCAAAAGATTATCCTTGTCTTTGTTTATGTCTCGGGTTGGAACAAATTACTATAATTCGTCCCCTCCTACGGATCAGTCGACATTTTTCACAAATTTTACGAACGGAGGCCCTTATTTTCATATTTGTTATTCCTTAACTTAATTTCGAATGTACTTATTGGAAGAAAATCAGTTTCTTGAAAATTTTGAACTGTGAATTGTATCCTCATGAAAGGAATGTTGCAAAACCTCCTAATCATTCGAATCCTTATTGTGGAGTCTATAAACTATACGCCCTCCATTTGAATCATAACGACTTACTTCAATTTGGATTCTATCTCCAGGTGTACACGTATAAAACTGTGTCGAACCCTTCCTGAAACAGAACTGAAAATCTGACTTGATTATTTAAAGGAACCCGGAGCATACCATTTGGAAGTACTTCAGTAATTAAACCTTCCTGAATCCATTCATTTTTGTTCTTTCATTCCAGGCAAACCCCCCTTGAAGTATCAACTAATGTAGGAGGAGTGATATTAGACAACTTGTCTTTTTTTCGTTTTTTTTTCACAAATCAAATAGGAAGTTCCGGATACAATTCGGATAGCAGGATAGCAGAAAGATTACCATATATAACACAAAATTTCTCCGCCGATTCTTTCTAGTCGAGCCTCCCGGTCTGTCATTATACCCCGAGAAGTAGAGAGAATTACAATCCCCATCCCGTCTAAAATTCTAGGAATTCGTTGATAGTTAGAATAGATTCGGAGACCAGGTCGACTGATTCGTTTTAAATTTAAAATAGTTCTATATGGTCTTTTCCTATTCCTTCTATGGCGTAGGGTTAAAACCAAAAAAGATTTGTTGTTTTCCACAAGTTTCCTTACGTTTTCGAGAAAACCCTCTTGTAAAAGTATTTTAACAATGTTTTCAGTGATATTAGTAGACGCTATTCGAACCGTTCCTTTTCTATCCATGTCAGCATTTCGTATAGAAGTTATTATGTCAGCAATAATGTCCTTACCCATGATAAACTTAAATTATTGTTACTTCCCAATTTTGATATAATCAACATGTTCTTTTTATTTATGAAAATTATGAAAAGTATATGCGTGAGACATAATCTACTAATTTATCTATTTTAATTAAATACTATCACTCTATCGTGATCTCATCTTATAATACTTCAGGTGCTAATGAAACTATTTTAGTAAAATTTAACTGTCTCAATTCCCGGGCGATCGCGCCAAAAACTCGAGTTCCTTTTGGATTTCCTTCTTGATCAATGACAACTGCAGCATTGTCATCATATCGTATTATCATACCGTTGTCACGCTTGAGTTCTTTACAAGTACGTACAATTACAGCTCTGATCACTTCTGATCTTTCTAGAGGCGTATTTGGTACTGCTTCCTTGATCACAGCAACAATAACGTCACCAATATGAGCATATCGGCGATTACTAGCTCCTATGATTCGAATACACATTAATTCTCGGGCCCCGCTGTTGTCTGCTACATTCAAATGGGTTTGAGGTTGAATCATATCATTTTTTGAATCTGTTTTTTTAATGTAAAGTAAAGCAAAGGACGAAGTAAAAAAAAAAAAAAAAAAGAAAACCTGCAATTGTTTTTTTTATACCCAAGACTTCTTTCCTTTGGTTCTACATTCCTATCCAGAAATAATGAATTGAGTTCTTATAGGCATTTTCGACGCCGCTATTGAAATAGCCTTTCGAGCTATATTTTCGGCTACTCCACCCATTTCATAAAGTATTCGACCCGGTTTAACGACGGCTACCCAATATTCGGGGGATCCTTTCCCCGAACCCATACGGGTTTCCGTGGGTCTTACTGTAACAGGTTTATCTGGAAATATACGTACCCATATTTTTCCACCGCGGCGTACATTTCGTGTCATTGCGCGTCGCCCTGCTTCGATTTGTCTCGATGTGATCCAAGCGGGTTCAAGTGCTTGAAGAGCATATCTACCGAAACAAATATGATTACCTCGATAAGATATTCCTTTCATTCTTCCTCTATGTTGTTTACGGAATCTTGTTCTTTTGGGGTTATAGTTGATGGTTCTTTCTCAATTACATCTCTACTCCAGAACTGGACATGAGAATTTCTTCTCATCCAGCTCCTCGCGAATGAAACGGAAACGACTAAAAAAGATTTTATCAAGATATACATATATTTAATAAAGAATATACAGAATCATAGGATTCTTTGAAATTTCATCTAATTAATCTATGCGAAATTTGTATATCGTTTTTCGATCTATAGATCTATAATTAAACACGTATTCTATTTATAGATAATGTCAATGTCGTTTTTTTTATAACATTATAACAAATCTTTATTTTGTTTTGTCTTTAATTTA